AACTGCGTATTTACAATATAGACGTGGTGATCAGTTAGACCTTTGATTAATTAACAGTTTTTTTTTGATAATTTGACCTCCTGTTAATTTGTTTTTTAAGAAAAGAGGAGGTCAAATTCAGATTACAGTTCTGCTCAATTATTTGAATTTGGATAGAATTCAAAGATTAATCAAGCCCAGAATCACGCTCTGTAGGATTTGAACCTACGACATCGGGTTTTGGAGACCCACGTTCTACCGAACTGAACTAAGAGCGCTTTATTATAAAAAAAAGTCTTCTTATCACAATAGTTAAGTTAACAGCCAAGAAGAAGATTTTTTTTGTCCCCCACTCTAATCTTATGTTGAATGCCTAGACTAGCGTCGAGAATAACATAAACAAATGGATGTGTGGTTTGAATCGAGTGAAATTTATTCCTTGTTACTTCTCATAAGAGAAGTAACGGGTAGGGATGACAGGATTTGAACCTGTGACATTTTGTACCCAAAACAAACGCGCTACCGTGCTGCGCTACACCCCTTTCTTTCAATTGGTCGACATTGTCATTGTAGAGAATCCCCGTCTTGTTTTCAAAAATCGTAGTTTTTCCATTTTTTGCATTCCTATTAACTATTAATATATGAACCTAGACAATTTTTCTTAACATTTATTTTTGTTCTTTTAACTCATATCTACGATAAAATCTCGTATTAATATGAATATTATTCATATTATAGAACATAGATTTTATTATTATAAAATAAGATGCTTATATACATAGGAATATCAAAAAACTGATCGTAAAAAAGGAATACTGGGGGGAGGGGAAGAAAGGTACTTTTTTTTTTTTTATTTTAAGAAAGGGAGAATCTTATCGTTTTTTATCGTCTTAAATCAATCATGGAACGTAGGGATCCCATGTAAAATACAAAGAAATATCAAATACTTCCATATAATATAATATGTATTACCATCAGATATTTTAATAAAACATTAAAACATAAAATAAAGAAGGAGGATTAAAAATGCGAGATCTAAAAACCTATCTTTCCGTGGCACCGGTCCTAAGTACTCTCTGGTTCGGGTCTTTGGCAGGTCTGTTGATAGAGATCAATCGTTTATTCCCAGATGCGTTGACATTTCCTTTTTTTTAAACATACTAGTTTAGTTAGTAACATGGGAAGGGGTGAAGAAGATTAGAGATAGAATCAAAAGATCTGTGACTAATCCCTTCCCCTCTTTTTTTTTTTTTTGAATTATCCAAAATTCAATTAGATACTTAGAGACAAAATAAAGAAAGGAGGAAAGATAGAAAAAAAAATGAATTCAACCTCGGCTAAATTTGAGCTCAGCGTTCAATTCGATTTCGAAAAAATCGAGTGAGCACAGAAAGGGGGCCACGAAAAAACTGGAATACAAGATAGGAAAGTGAAATAGTGTACTATATACTATAACTTCAAATCGAATTCAATATAGCTAAATTCAATAGAGTTTCAATTCGTTCTTCCACTTAAACTTGCAAAATAAATATTCAATTCTATTTAATATTTCTTACTCTATTATATTGTATTGTGATAGAAATCTTTCATAATTTCAACTTAGCAACCTTTTTTTTATTTCTTTTTTTCTTTTGGCTAGTCACTTCAAGATTAGCAACTAAGAAGAGTTGGTTGAATCAAAAACTCAAACTAAAGGAGGGTCATGGCCAAGGGAAAAGATGCCCGAGTAACAATTATTTTGGAATGTAGCAATTGTCTTCGAACCGGACTTAATAAGGAATCAAGGGGGATTTCGAGATATATTACTCAAAAGAATCGACACAACACGCCGAGTCGCTTGGAATTGAGAAAATTCTGTCCCTATTGTTATAAACATACGCTTCACGGGGAGATAAAGAAATAAACCGACTCCATTTTATTTGTGTATCACTCTTATATTATAGTAGGAAGAAAAAAAGGACATATTTTCTATTCGAGAGACCCCATTATTCTAGTTTCGTTAACAGAATTTAATTAACTCAAAATAAAAAAAAAAAAAGATTGGTTTTTTTTTATTCAAAATTATTTTGGATCGGATTGAAATAGTATTTTCGAGATAAGGAATAAACAAAGTATGGAAAATTTCAAGCGACCCTTTCGGAAATCCAAACGATCTTTTCGTAGGCGTTTGCCCCCGATCCAATCGGGGGATCGAATTGATTATAGAAACATGAGTTTAATTAGTCGATTTATTAGTGAACAAGGAAAAATATTATCCAGACGGGTGAATAGATTGACCTTAAAACAACAACGATTAATTACTATTGCTATAAAACAAGCTCGGATTTTATCTTTATTACCCTTTCTTAATAATGATAAACAATTCGAAAGAAGTGAATCGACTACCAGAGCTAATGGTCTTAGAATCCGGAATAAGTAGGCTTACTTTCCTCTTCAATTTGAATAAAAATTCAAACTCTGAGATAGTTTTATTCGAATAATTCGAGAATCCAATCAAGATTAGATTGGATTTCTCCTACTTATTTATTTTATCGTAAAAAAAAAAAAAACAAGAATCGGCGAAGAAGCAATCTTTTTGTCTGGGATATTTATTGGACGGATTTTGTTGCTCATTTTATTTTGAGCGACTTTATCGTTATCATACTCATTTTTATTCTACTTTCTCGGAGTTCATTCTCCATAAAATGGCATTTTCAATAGTCGAACTTACAATTCCAATTTTTACTTCAAATTGAATAATTTATTTATTTTTGATCGAATTAGAAATCATATAAAGACAATTCCTATTTAATATAGCTATTTGTGCAACTATTTTACGATTAAAAAGCAACCGGTTCTTGTCCAGATTGTGGAGGAAATGACTATACCTATAGGATACAAAATGAGTACGAATTACTGCATTTATCCGAGTAATCCACAAACGACGAAAATCCCTCTTTCGCTTACCTCTATCTCGATAAGACGAAACCAAAGCTCTGATTTTCTGTTGTATAATAGTTCGAGTAAGTCTCGAATGAGCTCCACGAAAGCTTGATGCAAATAAACGAATTTTTGTTCGACGTCTACGAGCTATATATCCTCGTGTAATTCTGGTCATTGAATAAATGAAACCTTAATGAATAACTAATGGATTTCCTTTCTTTCAGTTATTCTTTTCCAATTTACTAGTTTAGTAATAACAACACGCACGCATTCTTCCCATGTATAAAATAAGAATTCCAATGGCTTTTGCTACTATAACCTTCCCACCCACGATTTATTTATTCCGAGTCATTTCTATTTATTTGAATTTCTTTTAATAGAATATTTTTTACGTTTTCGTTTTTTGATACTTAGTATCAATTCAATTTATTTGAATGCCTATATATAAAAATATAAAAGGGAAATCCTGGGTTCCATCGTTTCTATGGTTCTTTCTAAAACGGTGAGGTCCTCTCTATACACCGGAGTCCTTTACTTCGACTTCATTTAATGAATACTATTGCTAACTTGTACAGTTCACATTCTTTTGCTCTACCCATGACTAGTAAAAAAAACGTCTTTCACAAGACGATCTACTTATACAGTAACGATATTGAATTATGAAGATTTGCTGGGGGGGAGCTGACCCTTGACCCTCTTAGTCCGTTTTTCATAGTCAAATTGGGTTTTCAAAATAATAGTTGCTCGCTTAATGGATAAACATTCGTTACCAATGAGGAATTTTTGATCATCTTCAATTTTGAAACGAGAGTGACTTCAATTTGCACCAACGCAAACCATAAATTTCATTTCCAATGGAAGAATCCAATAGATCTTTTTTAGTTTGATATAGTGAACGTACGTACTTCTTTCTTCGATTTCCTTCTTTCTCTTTCTATTAGAAATGATCTGAACGAGTCGCGCATACACCCTAGTACATGTTCCTCGTCGCTGAGGACAGCCCCCGAGAGCGGGGGATTTCGTGACATTTTGGATTGGCTGTCTTGTGTTTCTAATAAGTTGTTTAATAGTTGGCATGTTGAATCGGATCCATAATGAATGGGTTGGTTTAGATTGATCCTAACCGGCTAATTATGAATTCCTTTCCCGTGGAATAAATGACTAAGATATTAGTCAATCCGGTAATAACTAAATAAAAAAATACAAATTGTCGATTTATTTAAACTTATTCCCTCTATTTGCTTTTTTATTCAACTGCTACAAGATCAACAATTCCATGAGCTTGGGCTTCCGTTGCTGACATAAAAATATCCCTTTCCATATCTTCGGATACGACCCATAAGGGGTTGCCCGTTCTTTGTACATAAACCCTTGTAATGGTTTCTCGCAATTTAAGTAGTTCTGCTGCTTCTAGGATAAATTCTCCCGTTTGTGCCTCATAAAAAGAACTCGCAGGTTGATGTATCATTACCCTGATGATGGAACAAAAGGTTCTTCTCTCTCGATTATGAGATCGAAAGAAATAAAGAAAACAAGAAAGTATAGAACAACCGTACGGGCATCCTTTAGGCATTGCATACGGCTCTCGAATGGAATTCCGTTTGACCTTCCATCAAAGAATCATCAAAGAAAATATATAGAAATTTTCGGTTGTATCGGATTGACATCGTCAAACTACCCAATTACCATCCTTCCTTTCCGATTTCAAAGTAGTTAACAAAATACTATGATGGCTCCGTTGCTTTATATATTTATCTCCTCTGTGATTCAGCAATCCCAAAGTTTTGATTTATTTTAGTTTTGTTACTCTTTCAAAAGTATATTCATAAGTATAGCACTAAATATAAATAAATATCGGAATTTTGAAAAAGTCTTCGGTGGGAAAATAAAAAAAAAAGGTTTGTGACGCTAAAATGGGTCTCCGACAATAGCGAAGACAAAATGGGGAAAACTTCTTCGAATAATTGCATACTACCCTTTCGATATATAATTGAATGTTTTGAAAAAACAAAATTCGTATATCGGATTCGATGTGCCATGCTATTATTACTTAATTTTTCTAATTTCATGCATAGTCTTTTTTTCGTAAAAAACTCATTGGCGCTAAGCGTGAGGGAATGCTAGACGTTTAGTAATCTCTCCACCGACGAGTATAAAAGATCCCATTGAAGCCGCTAATCCCATGCATATTGTCTGCACATCAGGTTGAACAAATTGCATAGTATCATAAATAGCGACCCCCGGGATTACCCATCCGCCAGGAGAGTTTATAAACAAATACAAATCCTTGTTATCATTCTCTATACTCAAATAAACCATAAGACCAATCAGTTGATTCGAGATCTCGCTATCAACCTCTTGGCCTAAAAAAAGTAATCTTTCGCGATAAAGTCGGTTGATTAGGATCCAATTTGTATCCCGTAAGAGCCGTACATGCACCTTTTGATGCATACGGTTCAACAAAAATTGAGAAAAAAAGCCTCAATGTGTAGATTCCAGCCCTCTTTAAATGAAACTAGTTATATATATATATATTATATATTTAGTTTAGTTTTGAGAGTAGAGTGGTTTCTTAATTCTAAGAAATTCGAAAATTTCGTATATTAATGAAACGAATTTTCGTCATTTTTTCAAGAACGAAATGAGTTCCGTTTTGTGCCCCTTCCCTCTCAAAAAAAAAAATACAATAAATTAAGATTATAAGATTAAACATATTGAATTAACTTATCATTGATGCATTGCTGCATCGCGATTTCATTTTAATCACGATGTTGTTTTCTTGTTACTGAATAGGTCTTTTCAATTCTTTTAGGTTTATGCTCTACTCCGAGTAAAAATCTGCCCCATTTTGATTTGTACATATAGGATAAATGCCAATAGTATTACGTCTTTTTTTTTTACAACTTCATTTTTTTTTGTTTTCAATTGAGTTCATATCTTATATCACTGCAAAATAGTAACCCTGTATTTATTTCTTTCCTCGCTGGGGTGGTTTAAAGCGAAAAGTTTGAGATTACGATTACTATGAAATATATGGAATATTATTTAATAATAATCTTTTATTATATATGGATATATGTAGTAATAAATAAAAATTGAATCTTTTTTTTTTCTAAAGGTAAAGGGAGCCTGAATACTTTACTTATGAAGACTTCATTTTAGTGTTCCAAAAAATTCAACCATAAATTATTGTAATTGCTAATATGAATTTGAATATTCCTCAAATCAAATTGCATTTCACGCTCCAAATTCTTGGTAATTCCATTTTGTTTTGGCCGAAACATGATATCTCAATCGGGGGAGAGAACGGGTGAAATCCCATATGACCAAATATATCTGACAAGTCGCACTATACGTCAACCCAAGAGGCATCTTCCTCTCCAGGACTTCGAAAAGGTACTTTTGGAACACCAATAGGCATAAACTGAAAGAAAAAAGAATTAAGTACTATATTGGACTTTGATGTGGAAGCGTAACAATGCATTTATTGGCTTAATAATATTGTCTTTTATCATATTTGAGTCATAAATCGATCAAAATGTTTACCATTTCGAATAGTTATTTTTTTTGAAGGATTCCTAAATATAGATGCATTTGTTGATCGAAAATGGGATTACCCCCATTGCGTATTGTTCCGTATCGGGTATAGAATAGATCTGCTTCTCGTTCTTATTAGGAACCAAATTGTTCCGCTTTTACTAAAAAAAAAGACTAGAACAAATATTATCCTTTCTTGAAGATAATTGGAGGTTCATAGCATAGTTTTTGCTAATGCAATAAAGTTACATAGTGTCTATTTTTCGTTGATAAAGGGGTATTTCCATGGGTTTACCTTGGTATCGTGTTCATACCGTCGTATTGAATGATCCCGGTCGTTTGCTTTCTGTACATATAATGCATACAGCCTTAGTTGCTGGTTGGGCTGGTTCGATGGCTCTATATGAATTAGCAGTTTTTGATCCCTCTGATCCCGTTCTTGATCCAATGTGGAGACAAGGTATGTTCGTTATACCGTTTATGACTCGTTTAGGAATAACCAATTCCTGGGGCGGTTGGAGTATTACAGGAGGAACTATAACGAATCCGGGTATTTGGAGTTACGAAGGTGTGGCCGGTGCACATATTGTGTTTTCTGGGTTGTGCTTCTTAGCGGCTATCTGGCATTGGGTGTATTGGGATTTAGAAATATTTTGTGATGAACGTACAGGAAAACCCTCTTTGGATTTGCCCAAGATTTTTGGAATTCATTTATTTCTTTCAGGGTTGGCTTGTTTTGGTTTTGGCGCATTTCATGTAACCGGATTGTACGGTCCTGGAATATGGGTGTCCGATCCTTATGGACTAACCGGAAAGGTACAACCTGTAAATCCAGCGTGGGGGGTAGAAGGTTTTGATCCTTTTATTCCGGGAGGAATAGCTTCTCATCATATTGCAGCGGGCACTTTAGGGATATTAGCAGGCCTATTTCATCTTAGTGTCCGTCCACCCCAACGTCTGTATAAAGGATTACGTATGGGAAATATTGAAACTGTGCTTTCCAGTAGTATCGCTGCTGTCTTTTTTGCCGCTTTTGTTGTTGCGGGAACTATGTGGTATGGCTCAGCAACTACCCCTATCGAATTATTTGGTCCTACCCGGTATCAATGGGATCAGGGATATTTCCAGCAAGAAATATATCGAAGAGTTGGCGCTGGATTAGCTAAAAATCAAAGTTTATCAGAAGCGTGGTCGAAAATTCCCGAAAAATTAGCTTTTTATGATTACATCGGGAATAATCCGGCAAAAGGGGGGTTGTTCAGAGCAGGATCAATGGACAATGGGGATGGAATAGCTGTTGGTTGGTTAGGGCATCCTATTTTTAGAGATAAAGAAGGGCGTGAACTTTTTGTACGCCGTATGCCTACTTTTTTTGAAACATTTCCAGTTGTTTTGGTAGACGGAGACGGAATTGTTAGGGCCGATGTTCCCTTTAGAAGGGCAGAATCGAAATATAGTGTCGAACAAGTCGGTGTAACTGTTGAGTTCTATGGTGGTGAACTTAATGGAGTCAGTTATAGTGATCCTGCGACTGTGAAAAAATATGCGAGACGTGCTCAATTGGGTGAAATTTTTGAATTAGATCGTGCTACTTTGAAATCAGATGGTGTTTTTCGTAGCAGTCCAAGGGGTTGGTTTACTTTTGGGCATGCGTCGTTTGCTCTGCTCTTCTTCTTCGGACACATTTGGCATGGTGCTAGAACCTTGTTTAGAGATGTTTTTGCTGGTATTGACCCGGATTTGGATGCTCAAGTGGAATTTGGAGCATTCCAAAAACTTGGAGATCCAACGACAAGAAGACAGGTCGTCTAATACAAGATTTCTCTCTTATTTTTAGTTGATATAGAATAGATTTTTTTAGTTGATATAGAATAGATTAATGTGGAAATATAAATTGGCATCTTTTCTTTAATCTTTTCATTGATTCTTGTTCGTATTTCTTTATCCCATAGATAATCCACAACAAACAGGTATGGAAGCTATAATTGTAAAGCATGATAAAATTTATGGAAGCATTGGTTTATACATTCCTCTTAGTCTCGACTCTAGGGATAATTTTTTTCGCTATCTTTTTTCGAGAACCGCCGAAAGTTCCAACGAAAAAGTGAAATGATTTTTCATCCTATTAATTGAAGTAATGAGCCTCCCAATGTTCAATGTTATGTTGGGAGGCTCATTACTTCAACTAGTCCCCGTGTTCTTCGAATGGATCTCTTAATTGTTGAGAGGGTTGCCCAAAAGCAGTATATAAGGCATACCCAGTAAAACTTACAAGTAAACCAGATATAGAGATGGCGACTAGGGTTGCTGTTTCCATTATTAGATAACTTCAAAGACTACCATAGATCTATGGATCTATGATAAGATCGTTTATTTACAACGGAATGGTATACAAAGTCAACAGATCTCAATGAATACAAAAGAAGAGGATTTATGGCTACACAAAGCGTTGAGGGCGGTTCTAGATCGGGACCAAGACAAACTGCTGTAGGTAGTTTATTAAAACCATTGAATTCAGAATATGGTAAAGTAGCGCCTGGCTGGGGAACCACTCCTTTGATGGGGGTTGCGATGGCTCTATTTGCAGTATTCCTATCTATTATTTTAGAAATTTATAATTCTTCCGTTTTACTGGATGGAATTTCAATGAATTAGATTAAAGGGTAATTCTTAGATTTTTAATACGAATACAAAGTAAAGTATTTCGGTTTCCTATTTTTATCCCCTTATTCCTTTACTTTATTGGTAGTTCGATCGTGGAATTTCTTTTTTTTCTGTATTTCCGGAATATGAGTGTGTGACTTGTTCTAATTGATTCTATTGGTAGTACAGAGAAGGAGTCTGTCATCTTTATAGAGATGGTTTTTCCTCGTCAGATATTTATTCGAGTATCTGGAGCACAGAATATATGAAATAGATCCCAATCAATAACTATGATTCCTACTTACTATTCAGACCCCGCGACCGGGCTGGCTATAAAAAAAATTTGCCAAAGAGTGTTATATTATAAGTTCGAAATCAAAAGGTTTTTTTTTTCTTTTTGAACAAATTTCCCTTATTGATAGCTGATTTTGATCAAAGTACAAAACTTGAGTTTTATTTTCAGTTATTATATATATTCGTTGAATAAATGGTTATCTAATGGTTCTTACTCATAGAATCTTTGGATTTATTTTGTACTTTTAAGTAATCATCGTGGTTCTAGTATGAATCTGAGGTTTCAATCGATTAATAGGTTCTTAACAAGAGAATTCCTATCAAAAAAAGAAGAGTAAATCTTGAGTAGACACAAAGAAAATCACAAATCACAGAAAAGAAGTAGTGAATAGGAAAATAGAAGATTCAACAGGCCAGTAACGATCAACGCGCCGACTTGAGATTTTAGCATTATAACCACAAATACTAACTCGTCGCCTCATAGACGTGAAAAAGGGGGGTTTGGTTATAAAGTTTCAAATCTAGCCCCCTTCCAAGTAAAACAATACTTTGGTTTTTTGTTTGAGCTGTATGAGATGAAATTTTCAGATACGGTTCTCCGAGGGGGAGTACTATTCGGTTACCT